TATAATGTACTCGAGTTTTTTTTTTCTCCAACTGGTCGATTAATTCTTTGAATTCTTTATAATGTACTCGAGTTTTTTTTGACAAATAAGCCAGCAGCCGTTGACGTTTTCCCAGAATTTTTTGCAGACCTCTCTCAGATAAATAGTCTTTTTTGTGCAATTTCAAATGTGAAGTAAGTCTCTGTATCTTATTGGTGAAACTGACTACTTGAAATTCAACAGACCCTCTGTTTTCTTTGTTTTCCTCTTGCGAAATAATTGCAATGAATGAATTTTTTACCATAAAAGAATTTCCCCCCCCTTTTTACAGATATGAATTTTATTGATCAGTCAAAATAATGCCAGAAATTTGAATGTAGTATACACAACAATCGGAATTTCTGGCATTATTTTGACTGAGTTTCTCAATTAAGCAATTTTGAATTTGATTCGGATAGTGATTCAAAAGGATGGTACATTTTTACACTCACAAAAGCGAATAGTTTTTTAGTACGAAGATTCTGTTGATTTATTTCGAGATCTAATTAATTTGTCATTAACTTCGTATCGCAGTATCCTATGATGTAAGACAGGGCAAATGTGCATCTGGTTGCTTGCATATAAGATATATGGTATAGAATATATAGGAAAAATGTACCATCACCGAATTTTGAATCGTGGATACATATATATCCTTAACATACTGAAACGGCTGCCATTATTGGTATCAAACCAATAGCGATTCATACAAGCTAAATCTTCTAATCGATAATTAGGCCAAAGAAAGAACTTTAGTTTAATTAATTCGTTTTTATCTCTATCAAGGTGTTTACTTTCATCCAAAAATTGACCCCAGCTTTTTATGTTGTTCTCCTTGCAAAATACTGGATTTCTATCCACACCATTCCTATTCTTTAAATTGAAATTTAAAGAATTGAGAATTCTCAATTCTCTACGACGTCTAGACGATAAAATCATTTCAGGAACAAGCAAATCAAAATTATCCTTATCAACATTTTTTTGTTTTCCGTATCTTTGATTAGTTTGTTGCTTACTCTTATGAACTAATGAAATACTTATGGCTTGATACATAAGAAATTCTTCCAGATCTTTTATAGACGAAGTTACTAGGGGTTGGAACTTAAACAAACCAGAGTCCACCCAGTTTAATACAGTCAACTCTTCGTGAGCGTGACCTCCAAGTCTTTCTATCGATAGATCTCCCATTTTAAAATAGGCTATAAGCCTTCGTTTGCTTCGTGAACGCCGCCCTTTTGTCTTAGCTATCAGCTGCAGTAAGTTCAGATCATTGAGTATAGCCTCCTCACCTATCCGATCGCAGTGGGTGGTAAAAGCCAAACACTTCGATAACATGAAATGGAAAGCTACGGGACGCGTCGAGTCACTCTGGCATTGTGTTTCTCTTTCAATGAACCTTTTTTCATAATGTTCTCTAATAACTTCTTGGATGTCTTCGATGTTTTTATTACTAACATTTTCTTTTCTTTGACTAACATCTTCTTTTCCTTGACTAACTGCTTCTTTTCCTTGACTAACTTCTTCTTTTTCTTGACTAACTTCTTCTTTTTTTTTTTCTTGTCCTTTAAAATCGAAAAGAAGTAAGTACATTGGTCTAACCCACGGGTTCATTTGATATGTCTTCTTAAGTTGCAGAAATTCTGGGAAGAACCAATATTCCTGATTCGAATCTTCCTCATTCGAATTCGCTCGTAGCATAAATTCTGAGAAGATTGGTTCTTCCTGAGTCAAATCTTCCTCATTCGCACCCATCCAATTAAAAAAGCTTTTTTTGTCTTCTTTGATTTCTGGATCTTCTTTGAGTTCTGGATCCTCTTCGATTTCTGGATCCTCTTCGATTTCTGGATCCTCATCCTCTTCGATTTCTGGAAGGATACCATAAATAAGACCTCTATTCTCATTCTCAGTCTCATTCTCAATTATTTCAGAATTCTTAGTCCCAATCTTAGTATTTTTATTAGGGTTCGGGTCGATCTTAGTCCCAATCTTAGTATTTTTATTAGGGTTCGGGTCGATCTTAGTCCCAATCTTAGTATTTTTATTAGGGTTCGGGTCGATCTTAGTCCCAATCTTAGTATTTTTTTTAGGGTTAGGGTCGATCGTTATCGCGGCCTCAAACTCAAAATTGGCTGGAAAATTTTGGAAAATCTTCCAATCAAAATCCAAATATTTTCTCATTCGAGTGTTTTTAGCTCTATAAATTTTGTCTAGATAATTCTTGTCTAGATAATTCTTGATAAAAATCTCCTCTGGTATATCAAATAATTTGTCTTTCTGTGTGGTGTAGATCTCTTGGTTCTTATTTACTTGTTTCTTATTTACTTGGAATGGCAATTTATAAATATAGGAGTCCTTCTTAGTTTCAGAAGAAATGTATTTATATGCTAAAAGATCATATCTATAGTTTTTTTGAAACTTAGTTCTTTGATTTGTTAATGAATATACTTCAGAATCATCTTGTTTTTTGGACTGAAGTAATGGGTCTTTTTCATATGAATCTCCTTTTTTTAAATCGCGATTTTGAGGCGTATGGCGTTGGTTGACTCGATTTCGGCATTCTTGTAGGTCTAATAGAGACCATATAAAGTTAGATAAATTGTATTGAGAATGACCTCTTAACCAGTTTTTCCATGGGTTCGTTCCAAAATTTCGAAGTTTCTTATGCTTTAATTCGGAATGAAATATTCCTTGTCTTTCAAAAGAATCCTTTATTGCAGTCTTAAGAAAAAAAGACGTTCCGCGATATTGAAGAACAGATCTTAACTTATCACTAACTTGGGTTTGTGATAATTTGTAAAAAACATATGCTTGTGACAGGGAAGATAAATCTGGCAAGGAAGAAAATTTCCGAAAACTCTGTGACTTGCTCTTATTTATATTTTTTATAGTCGAACTCTTATTTATATTTTTTATAATTGAACTCTTATTTATATTTTTTATAATTGAACTCTTATTTATATTTTTTATAATCGAACTCTTATTTATATTTTTTATAATCGAACTCTTATTTATATTTTTTATAATCGAACTAAAGGTAAGTCTTTTTTGATTTGTTTCAGTATTGGAAATGTCTTTATCAAAATTTTTATTTGTGAAATTGATTCTCGGAATCTTAATGATACATAGAAAGATATCTAGGTATATTTTGTATATTTTTTCAATGAAAATCTTTGGAAAATAATTCCATTTACTTATTAATCGAACAGTTCTTCTTTTTACAATTTTCCAAAGATTTTTTGGTGATTCTACATTATTATTTTGATTTTTGTTGTTAGTACTATTATTTAGTCCTGGAGTTAGTTTTGTTTTTTCTTTTGTAATTCTTTCTATTTTTTTTTTGATTGTGCTTGTTGTATTAATCAGATTTTGTATTTGTTCTTCTGAATCTGTAGATCGAATTTGACTAAATGATTCATTAATTATCTCATTGCTGATTATAGAATCTTTTTCTTTTTGAGTTTCACTCGATTCATATACTCCTATCCATTTCAATCTTTTTATTTTTTTTATTTGTTTCCAAATTTTTCTTTTTAGAACTCGAACCCTTTTGATAAGCCGTTTTATGCTTTTTTTTGAGTTTCTTAGAACTCTACCAAAATTTGCTTGTAGTTTTTGGTTGAAAACGCCTCTTAGAAATTGAAAGGCGCTCTCTTTCAATTTTAGTCCTGCTAATCTTGGATTTTTTTTGCCTAGTTCTTTAAGTTCTTTAAAAATGGGCCCCCAAAAAATGGAAAAGGAACGGTTGGATCGGGGAGGACCCCAAGGATAGTCAGCTAGTCCCCAGAAAGACCTTATAAAAGCATACTCGCTGCTTTCCCGTTCTCGTTCTCTATCATCCGCTGTGTGCCAAGGTTTCAACTGGAAAGGCCATAAAACTTTGACCTGAAGACCGTATTCCCACCACTCCTCCGGAAAGTCCATGCGGGATATTGGGCCTACAACAGAACCGTCCTCGTTGCATAAAAGATGAATCTCGTTTTCCCAGCCCTCTCTATCCTCAGCCCACTCGGGCTGCTGCAAAAATAAGATACGGCCAATATTTTTAGCTATTATCGCTAAAGGCAATGCAATATATCTTCTAAAATAGGAGTTATAAACTAATATGACACTTCTAATTGCTAGCCCACAATAAAGGTCCTCCCATGCATCTATTGCGTAAATCCGTGACCTCTCTTCTTCGGCCTCGGAGTATATTTCGCTTTCCTCTTCTTTGCTTTTTTTTTCCTCTATCTTACTTTTTGTTTTTGCCTGTTCTTTCTTACGTTCCCTTTTTTTGATTCCAAACCTCTGCATCAAATTTTGCATTGGCAAAACAAGGGGTTTCAATACCCCTAAATAAATAGACAGTCTACTTTTTAGGAAGCCCAAAAAAAGAGGGGAATGCGGAAACAGTTCAATCCATCTTACAATAACTCCGTTTTTACGCCTTTGGGCCCTCATAGAACCTCTGATGTGACCCAGACCCCAATGTTGTTCGCGCGCCCCTATGAAGCAGGTTCTATAAAAATCATTGCAGTCGTAGAAACCGGGAATATAACTCACGCTTTTCTCCACGGCACTACTAGTTAACTCTCCCCCACTAGTCAAAACCTCCATAGCAATCCCTTCAATAATCTTTTTCTCAAGCTCCATAGCAAGCTCTTTCTCACGCTCCTCACGCTTCTGTTCTTCAACACTCTTCTTGGTTTTCGGCGCGTCGTCTAGAAAATTCACAAAACTGGTATATCTGTAATGTGCTGATATAATATCAAACTCCTCATCTTGCCGCTTTGTCAAAGTGCCTATGCTCAGTGCGGATTCGAGCTCGCGGAGTAATACGTATGACCAGCGAGGGACGCTTTTACCGATTTGTATTCGTCCAATATATTCTCCGCCACGATAATTGTTTAGTTGCTCTAGCATTTTTTGTTGTCGCTGCTTCCAATCAATTCTTCTCCCCCCTTTTTTCCAACGCTTAGAAAATAATTTTGACAAAGGATTAGAAAATAATTTTGACAAAGGATTATAATATAATTTTCCTTCTGCTCTTAGTTTGAGTGTTTTGCTTTTTAGTATCGCTAACATTCTCTCTTCATATTTTGGGGAATCAAAAAGGCAACCTGGCAAAAGGGTCTCATGAATTTGATTTAGAGCAAGGATTTTCTTAAGTTTAGATTGTATAGTTCCGAGTCTTCGACGAGATTTTGGAGTTACATTCTTTTTTCTTCGACCAGATTGAATTTCATTCTTTTTTCTTCGACCAGATTGATTTTCATTCTTTTTTCTTCGACCAGATTGAATTTCATTCTTTTTTCTTCCACCAGATTGAATTTCATTCTTTTTTCTTCCACCAGATTGAATTTCATTCTTTTTTCTTCCACCAGATTGATTTCTTCGACGAGATTGATTTCTTCGACGAGATTGATTTCTTCGACGAGATTGAATTACATTGTGGACTTTTTCACGAAATTCACCCAATTGAAGAAGTGCCTTTTCTTCAATTGCCTTAGCTCGAGCTTTCTCAGCTTTAGCAACTGCCTCAGCTTTAGCAGCTTTAGCAGCTTCCTCAGCGTTAGCAGGTTTATCAGCTTTATCAGCTTTATCAGCTTTATCAGCTTTATCATCTTTAGCAGCTTCATCAGCTTTATCAGCTTTATCATCTTTATCAGCTTTATCAGCTTTATCAGCTTTATCAGCTTTATCAGCTTTATCATCTTTAGCAGCTTTATCATCTTTAGCAGCTTTATCATCTTTATCAGCTTCATCGACGATGATTACACTCCTATTACTATTACTCAACTTTTTGATTCTTCCACGAGAGGGCCCATTCAACAAAGGATCATACCTTTTTGGTAGGCAGGTTTTGGTAGTTTTATCAGTACAAACCCGAGTTCTTTTTTCGAGTATATCTAGAAAAAGAAATCCCGTGTCTAGAGCCTCAATTCTCTTTCGAAACTCATTATTTAAGTTGTTTTTTCTTTGTTTGTTCTTAGAAAGCCAATCTTTGTCTAGTTTATCAAAGGAGAGTCTTTCTACTGTGGACGAAGATATCGTCCCTTTCATCAGTTCCTTAAAAGTAGAAAAACTAGGAGGATCTGTAAAAGATATTCTTTTTTTTCCATCACTTCGGCATGTATCAAAAAAATATTGTGACATTTCCTTTCTTACAGCCCCCTCAAAGAATTGATTGCTTCGGTATCGTTCTGGACGAATCCATTCCCAAGGAGTGATAAAAAGGTTTCCAACAATTTCGTCAAACGTTACGTGTAATTTTTCATCTTTGTCTTCATACGGATCCGATCCCCAACGTGTGGGAGGAAGAGATTGTTGGAATAGCACTTTTTTTTGTGGAGACTCCTCTTTCTCTTGCTCTTTCTCTGGCTCTTTCTCCCAGTAAGTCTCAGCGTTTTGGCTTTGTGTGTCTAGCACCCTGTTGTTCAGGCTTGGGGCGTGCATTACAGCCAGCGGCTGTGGCGAAATGAGTAAAGGGATTTTACCTAAATAGGAGACAGAGGTAACACATAAGAAAATATTCACGAACCGACCCGTGTTTCTCACCAAGTTTATTAACAGCAAGTACTGAATTTCTGACACAACCCACTGAAAGTTTCGCATAAGGAATTCAAATTCTGCCCCAAGGGACCTAACAAGGTACTGATAAATCTTCTTTTTGTACTTATTTAATTCTGACTTAATGTACTTATTCAATTCTGACACACGGTACAAAAAGTATGAAAAACGGACCTCAAATGCTGCCCCAAGGTACTTATGAATGTACTTATTCAATGCTGACACAAGTTCCTTCTTAGATCTACTCAAAAGATATTTCCGTATCCAGGCAAATAATCTTGTCATGAATAAAAGGAAACAAATGTGACCAATTAACCAACCAACAAAACTACTTGTTACAAATAACATCTTGTTGTTGCATCGAAACATATAAACGTTTACTAATCTGATTAACATTGAATTTGGTAAAAGGAATTGATTTACTAATTGAAAAATGAAAGTATTCAGGAAAATGTTGAAACTGCTTCTGGTACTGGTACTGATAGTATAGTCAAAATTGTCGGCTACGAAATAAACCAAAAGATACGGTACAAATAGTACCGTTATTATATGCGGGGTACACAATAGTAGATGCAGAGGCCTATTATAGATCGACATGAACCTAATGAGCTGTCCCATAATCAACCCAGTTATTGCTGCTGCCCTCGCCTCGGGGTCTTCAACGAAAAGGAAGAGATAAGCGGGCCTTATGGAGAATGTAGTTAGAAATCCATAATAGAGTCCGACCCCAACGACCGAATTGGTGATCTTCAGAAAAAAGCTTACGAATGAGTGAAATAGCATGGTAAAATCCTCCTGTGGTTTTTTTTTTTGTTGTTTGCAATAGACAATAAAATTTGTATCTATTTGATTCTAGATATGTGATTATTTTGTCGTTCTTAAATTTCGTTTTTATAGAAATTCTAAAAGAATTTCGTTTTTTTCTAGAAATTA